TTAATATTTTTTATTGGTTTTAAAGGGGGTATTTTTATTGGGAGAGGTTGTTGTGGGAAAGAAGAAAAATGTTTTGTATTGGTAGAATTATTTGATGGGGTTTTGTGGGTAAAAATTGTGTTGTTTAATGATGAAATAAAATGAAAAAAAGTAAATTTGATTGTGAATTAAGAGGGGATTTTTGGGGGTGGGAGGTGTGTGATAAATTAGTTTTTTTATGTCCGTTCGTGCATTCAATAAAGAGTCTTTATTTAAAGTAGTTATGTTTTAGATCATTTCAAGTTGAGTTAAGGACCATGTCTTTCTTGCATTCATTAATACGAGTCTGCCAAGCACTTCATTTTTCCCTGTTGATACATTCCGTTTGTTTGTTATGATAAGATAGTGCCTTGCGTAATATCCGTATTCGATTTTGGTCGGGGCTTGGTGTTAGCATTATGGTATTGTCCTTGCCACATTGCAATTTCAACACCAACTTCCAGGAGTCCTTATCCTTCTAGGTTGCGGTACACTGTCCTTCTCGCATGGATTATCTGTCCGTTCGGTCATTTTATGAGGGAAAAGCTCATATACGATAGACAGTAGGTATTGGGACTGCACTTCCGTATGGAGTTTGAGTCGGATTTAGAGATGCAATGTTGACTCGATGTAAAGCAAAGTGCATCAGTGCTAAAATGATTCCCCGGATATTTACACCGTCTCATTCGGGATATCCTAGAAAGTGAGATAATAGACGAGGACCATCGATGCTCACGTCAACCAATAGTAAGCTCCCGTTGCAGCCGCCTGGAGGGCACGTTGAAATTACCCTAAAAGGGAATCGGAGGCCCGTAAGTCAGCCAGTGACTCGGTCAAGGGTGAGATATCCTTGATATATGGAGGGTGTCTTCGTGAAAAGCAAGGTCCGTGGATTAATCGAGTTATGGCCCTGAAATAGGAACCAGAGGCGCAAAAGAGCAAGTTGTGCTAGGGTGTAGGGGGAAAGAATGATCCTGAAGCTGGGCGTGATAGGTATTACTGACACCGGGTTGCTGATCTCTCGTGAGGTGAACGATTAATAAATAACCTGGTCCGAAGAAACCGGCACGGCGAGAAGTTGAGGCGAGTTGAGTCCTGTAGCATGAATTGTTTGTCCTGGGCCATGGATTGTTTAGTGGTGGGGTATATTCGTATCCTGGATTGCTGGTTGTGTGAAACTAAGGTTTGTTGTGTGTTGGGTCCGAGGGGTGTTTCCTGCTGGTCTTTGTTCCATGGAGTCCAATAACTTGAAAGTAGGATGAGGGGGAGGAGTGATGAGCGTGTACATATTATGCCCTAAAGCATGCATGAACTGTCTTAATGCATTCATTAAAATGTCAAAAATACATGGATACAATGCGCATTATGCATACGATAAAAATTCCCGTCTGTGGGGGGGTAAGGGGGGGCGAAAAAAAGTGTAGGTAGGTGAAATTAAGGTTAAAAAAAGCAAAAAAAAAGGAAAAAAAGTGACAGTAAAATGATTGCGTAGTTCTTATAGTTGAAGTGTACAACGGTGGCTTTTCAAGCCAGAGATCTTGGAGAAATGCCAAGTAAGAATAAATGATTTATTTTATGATTTTTTTAGGGGTGTGTTTTGTTTTAGGGGGGTTGGCGGTCGCGTCGAATCCTTCTCCGTATTATGGGGTGGTTGGTTTGGTGCTGTCGTCTGTTGTGGGCTGTGGATGGTTGTTGAGTTTGGGATTGTCTTTTGTGTCATTGGTGCTGTTTATGGTTTATTTGGGGGGGATGTTGGTGGTCTTTCTCTATTCTGTGTCTTTAGCGGCTGACCCGTATCCTGAGGGGTGGGGGGATTGGCGGGTTATAGGGTATGTTTTGGGGTTGGTTTTAGTTCTTGTTGTTGGGTTGTTTGTTGGAGGTTTTGCAGAATGTTGGCAGTTTGGGGTTATTACTGTTGATAGTGTGGGAGTTTTATCTGTTCGGTTGGATTTTAGTGGGGTGGCGGTGTTGTATTCGTGGGGGGTGGGAGTGTTTTTGGTTGCTGGGTGAGGTTTACTGTTGACTTTATTTGCGGTGTTGGAGCTTGTGCGGGGGTTGGGTCGGGGGGCTATTCGGGCAGTTTAGGGGGTTACAGAGAATAGTTTTAATGTAAAATGCCAGCTTTGGGAGTTGGAGATAAAGGTTCAAGTCCTTTTTTTCTGAGGGTTTACTCTAAGAAGGGGTGAGTCTTCAGTTTTTGGTTTACAAGACCAATGTTTTTAATAAACTATTAGAGTATTATTTAGTGGTTTAGTATTTTGTTTTCTAGTGCTCCGATGGTTGGGAAGAGGAGTAGGAGAATGGTGAAGTAGGTGAATGATGCTGTTTGGCCAATTAGGATGAATGGGTGTTCTACTGGCTGGCTGCCAATTCATGTTAGGATGAGTAGGTTGGCTACTAGGGTTCAGAATAATATTTGGGAGAGGGGTCGGAATGTTATTGCGCGTTGCTTGGATTTGTGTAGGAGAGGGGACAGGAATAGGACTAGTACTGAGGCGGCTAGGGCCAATACTCCTCCTAGTTTGTTTGGGATTGAACGGAGGATGGCGTATGCAAATAGGAAATATCACTCTGGCTTGATATGAGGGGGTGTGATTAGTGGGTTTGCTGGGGTAAAGTTTTCTGGGTCGCCTAGCAGGTTTGGTGAAAATAATGCTAGGGCTGTGAGTGGGATGAGTATTGAGGTGAATCCAAGGATGTCTTTTAGGGAGTAATAAGGGTGGAATGGGATTTTGTCGCAGTTTGATGAGATTCCTAGGGGGTTGTTTGAGCCAGTTTCATGGAGGAAGGTGAGATGGATTGTGGTTATGCCTGCAATAATAAATGGGAGGAGGAAGTGGAGAGCAAAGAATCGGGTTAGTGTTGGGTTGTCAACGGAAAACCCCCCTCATGCTCATTCTACGAGTGTTTGGCCGATGTAGGGGATGGCTGAAAATAGGTTTGTGATGACTGTAGCACCTCAAAAAGATATTTGTCCTCATGGGAGGACATATCCTACGAAAGCAGTGGCTATGAGAGTGAGTAGTAGAATGACTCCTGTGTTTCAGGTTTCTTTGTAGAGGTAGGATCCATAGTAAAAGCCTCGGCCGATGTGTAGGTAGATGCAGATGAAGAAAAATGAGGCTCCGTTGGCGTGTAGGTTTCGTAGTAGTCAGCCGTATTGAACGTTGCGGCATGTGTGGGCGACAGATGAAAAGGCTAGGGTTGTGTCTGCAGTATAGTGTATGGCTAGGAGTAGGCCGGTGAGGATTTGTGTGATTAGACATAGGCCTAGTAGGGAACCAAAGTTTCATCATGCGGAGATATTTGGCGGGGTTGGTAGGTCAATTAAGGAGTTATTGATTATTTTTAGTAGGGGGTGGTGTTTTCGGGGATTTGGGGCCATTGGGTTGATACTAGTCTATGTAGAGTAAGATGATGAGGATGGAGAGGGCGAATGACTCTAGGTAGGCTTTGATTAGTCCTGCGTGGGTGGTGGTTGAGGCTTTAGTTATTATGAGTTGTAAGTTGGCAAGGCCTTCTGGGCCTGCTTTTTTGTATCAGGAGAGGTCGATTAGGTGAGTGGCGAGTTTTTGGCCGTTGTTTAGGAGTTTTGCTGTGATAAGGCGGTGGGTTAGGGGGTTGAAGTATCCTAGTGAGGAGGAGAAGTTTTGGTAGGTGTTTTGTTTTGGTTTGACTAAGGTGTGGGTTAAGTTTGTAAGTTCTAGTGCTAGAATGACTCCTAGGGTTGTGACAATAAGGGCTGCGGTTTTGGTGATAGTTGGTATAGTTATTGGGGGTGTTTTGTTTGGAAGGATGTATGATGTGATAATTAGTCCGGCTAAAATGCTGCCTAGGGCGAGCCGGGTAATAGGGTTGATGATAGTAGGGTTGTTTTCGTTCATGGGTGTGATGACGGTTGTTCGGGTGTATCCTGTTTGCACTATTAGGGTTATACGTAAGGTGTAGGTTGCAGTGAAGGTTGTAGCGAGTAGGGTGAGGAGGAGGGCTCAGGTGTTTAGGTGGGAAGTGTTTAGGTTTTCGATGATGAGGTCTTTTGAGTAGAATCCGGCTAGGAAGGGGGTTCCTATTAGGGCGAGGTTGCCAATGGTAAGGCATGTTGTGGTCGTGGGTAGGAGTTTTTGAAGGCCTCCTATTTTTCGGATGTCCTGTTCTCCATTTAGGTTGTGGATGATCGAGCCTGAGCAAAGGAATAATATGGCTTTGAAGAAGGCGTGGGTTGAGATGTGGAGAAAAGCTAGTTGGGGTAGGTTAAGTCCAATGGTGACTATTATTAGTCCTAGTTGGCTTGAGGTAGAGAAGGCGATGATTTTTTTGATGTCGTTCTGGGTTAGGGCGCATGTAGCGGCGAATAGTGTGGATAGGGCGCCTAGGCATAAGCATAGGGTGAGGGCTGTTGGGTTGTTGGTGAGTATGGGGTGGGTTCGGACTAATAGGAAGATTCCGGCTACGACTATGGTGCTGGAGTGCAGTAAGGCGGATACTGGAGTTGGGCCTTCTATGGCTGCGGGGAGTCACGGGTGTAGTCCGAATTGGGCTGATTTTCCTGTGGCGGCTAGGATTAGGCCTAACAGTGGGAGGGTTGGCACGTGTGTTTGGGAGAAGTTTTGCTGGATTTCTCAGGTGTTTGTGGTGGAGGCAAGTCATATTATGCTTAAGATAAGGCCAATGTCGCCGATTCGGTTATATAGTACGGCTTGTAGGGCGGCTGTGTTGGCTTCTGCTCGGCCTTGTCATCAGCCGATAAGGAGAAAGGATATAATGCCTACTCCTTCTCATCCAATGAATAGTAGGAATATGTTGTTTGCTACGGTCAGTGTTAGTATGGCGATTAAGAATATTAGTAGGTATGAGAAAAATTTGTCGATGTGAGGCTCTGAAGATATATACCATATTGCGAATTGGAGGATGGATCATGTTACAAATAGGGCAATTGGGAAAAATATTATGGAGTATTGGTCTATTTTGAGGCTGAGTGGGATTTTAAAATTTATGATAATCTTTCATTCTCAGTAAGAGGTAATGCATTCTGTATTTGAGTGGATGAATAGTACTGTTGGTAGGAGGCTGATTATGAAAGCGGTTTTAACGGTGTGTGTAACTATGGTTGGGGTGGATTTAAGTTTTTTTGATATTAGGGGGAGTAGTAGGGGTATAGTGAGGGTGGTTAGTGTAATTAGGGTTAGTGTGCTGAGTATTGTTTCCATTACTTTTACTTGGATTTGCACCAAGGTTAGTGGTTCCTAAGACCAGTGGATTGCTACTATCCTTTAAAAGTAAGGGGACTGAGGTTTTAGGCTCAGGGGCGAGAGTTAGCAGTTCTTGTTGGATTGCTCCTCCCCTCGGCAGGTAAGAAGGGTTTAACTTCTATTTTTAGAATCACAATCTAATGTTTGGGTTGAAACTATACTTGCCTGTCAGGTTCTTGAGATGAGTTCTGGTTTTAGGATGAGGAGTAGTAGAGGGATGATGTGGAGGGTTATTAGTAGGTGTTCTCGTGTGCTTGAGTTTTGGATTGAGGTGAGGTGTGTGGGTAGGATGCCTCGCTGGGTTATGAGTAGTATGGATAGGGTGTATGCGGCAGTTAGTAGTATTGCTATGCCGGTTAGGATGAGCGTTAGGTTTGATCAGTTAAATAGGGTGGTTATGATTATTAGCTCTGCTATCAGGTTTGTTGTTGGTGGTAGGGCTATGTTGGTTAGGTTGGCTAGTAGTCATCAGGTTCCTATTAAGGGGAGGATGGGTTGTAGGCCTCGTGTTAGTAGTAGGATACGGCTGTGTGTGCGTTCGTAGTTTGTGTTTGCTAAGCAGAATAGTATTGAGGATGTCAGACCGTGAGAGATTATTAGGATTATTGCTCCTGAGAATGATCAGTGGGTTTGGATTATTGTTGCGGCGATGACTAGGCCTATGTGACTTACGGAGGAGTAGGCGATGAGTGCTTTTAAGTCGGTTTGACGTAGGCAGATGGAGCTTGTTATTAGAGCTCCTCATAGGGCTAGTACGAGGAATGGATAGTGGATGGGGTCTGGGAGGGGGCCTGTTAGGATGGTGGTTCGTATAATTCCGTAGCCCCCTAGTTTTAAGAGGAGGGCAGCTAGTAGTATTGATCCTGCAATTGGAGCTTCTACGTGGGCTTTTGGTAATCATAGGTGGAGACCATATAGTGGGGCTTTTACTATAAATGCTATTAGTAGTGCGAGGCTTGATAGTAAATTGGTTCAGTGGTTTGTAATGTGGGGGTGTGTAAGTGTTAGTATTGTTAGGTGTAGAGTACCGACTTGTGCGTGGAGATAGAGGATTGTAATTAGTAGTGGTAGAGAGCTGATTAGGGTATAGAGTATTAGGTAAATGCCAGCGCTTAAGCGTTCTGGTTGGTTTCCTCAGCGTGTGATTAGGATAAGGGTTGGGATTAGAGTCGCTTCAAATGAGATGTAAAATATTGTTAGTTCTGTTGCCGAGAATGCTATGATGATGAATGGTTGGACTATGATTATGGTTGTGATGAAAGTTCGTTTTCGTGAGGGTGGTTCTTGTTGTAGATGGTTTTGGCTTGCTATGAGTATGAGGGGGAGTAGTCAGCATGAGAGTGCTAGTAGTGGTGATGAAGTTTGGTCAATGCCAGCTCACTGTGATAAGTTTTTGTGGGGGTAGTATGTTGGGGTTAGTCATTGTAAGCTTAGAGTGGCAATTAGTGTACTGTGTGCGGTGATAGTTGGTCATAGGAGTTTTTGGGGCGTTAGGAGAGTTGTGGGGATAAGTATGGCTGTTGGGATGATGATTTTTAACATTGTAGGAGGTTTAGGTTATGGAGTTGGTCTGAGCCGTGGGTTCGTGTGGTGGCGACTAGCATGGCTAGGCCAGTGCCTGCTTCACAGGCTGAGAATGTCAATATGAGCATGGGTATTAGGGTTGATGATGCTGCTTGGTTTTCGACAGGTCAAATTGATAAGGTGATGTATACTGATAGTATTATGCTTTCTAGACATAGTAGGGCTGATACTAGGTGAGTTCGGTGGAATGCGAGTCCTAGGCTGCTTAGTGTGAATGCTGAGTAGAAGCTTAGGTGTAGAGGGGACATAGAGAAAGTCATAGGGTTGGACTATGATTTGTTGAGTCGAAATCAACTGTCTTTGTTAGACTAACTTTCTTTGGCTATTCTGCTCATTCTAGGCCGCCTTGTATTCATTCGTAGATCAGTCCTAGGGTGAGTAGAAAGATGATAACGGAGGCTCAGGTTAAGGTGGTAGTGGGATATTGGAGTTGGGTGGCTCAGGGTAGGGGTAAGAGGAGAGCGATTTCTAGGTCGAATAGCAAAAATAGGATTGCTACTGAGGAAGAATCGGATTGAGAATGGGAGGCGGGCGGAACCTAGTGGATCAAATCCACATTCGTAGGGTGAAAGTTTTTCGGAGTCTGGGTTGGTCTGGGTTAGTCAGAAGTTTAATGTGATTAGAGCTGTGCTTAGGATGAGGGATAGAGTAAGTATAAATGTAATTATGTTAATTGCCTTTCTCTGGGTTTACACCAGATTTTAAAGATTGGAAGTCAATTGTAATTATTATACTAGAAAGGCAGGATCCTCATCAGTAGATAGATATGTAGAGGAATAGTCAGATGACGTCTACGAAATGTCAATATCAAGCTGCTGCTTCAAATCCGAAGTGGTGGTTTGGGGTGAAGTGGAATTTGATTAGGCGTAGTAAGCAGACAAGTAGGAAGGATGATCCAATGATAACGTGAAGTCCATGGAAGCCTGTGGCGACGAAGAAGGTTGAGCCGTATACACTGTCGGCGATTGAGAATGAGGTTTCGTGGTATTCTATTGCCTGGAGGGCTGTGAAGTAGAATCCCAATAGGATGGTTAGAGTTAATGCTTGAATTGCTTGTTTTCGGCTTCCGATTGAGATACTATGGTGGGTTCATGTCACGGTAATGCCTGAGGCTAGTAGAATGGCTGTGTTTAGTAGTGGGACTTCTAGTGGGTTGAGAGGGTTAATTCCTGTAGGGGGTCATTGTCCGCCTAGTTCTGGGGTTGGGGCGAGGCTAGAATGGAAGAATGCTCAGAAAAAGCCTAGGAAAAAAAATGCCTCTGATGTAATGAATAAGGCTATGCCATATCGTAAGCCTTTTTGGACTGGGGGGGTGTGGTGTCCTTGGAATGTGCTCTCTCGGACAATGTCTCGTCATCATTGTAGAGTAACTAGTGCTATGGATAGTAGTCCTAGGATTAGGAGTAGTGAGGAGTTGTGGTGGAATCATATGATTAAGCCTGAGGTGGTGAATAGGGCGGCGGCTGCTCCGAAGATAGGTCATGGGCTGGGGTCTACTATGTGGTAGGAGTGTGCTTGGTGGGCCATTAGGTGTTTTCTTGTAAGTAGAGGCTTAGAAGGAGGACGAAGACGTAGGCCTGGATTATGGCTACTGCTACTTCTAAGATGGTTAGCAATAGTAGGATGGATGTTGTTAGGATGGAAATTGGGGGTATGATGGGTAGTAAGGTAATGGCGGCTGTGGAAATGAGTTGAATGAGTAGGTGGCCTGCTGTGAGGTTTGCGGTTAATCGGACTCCTAGGGCGAGTGGGCGGATTAGTAGGCTGGTAGTTTCGATTATGATTAATGCGGGGATTAGTGGTGTGGGCGTTCCTTCTGGTAGTAGGTGGGCAAGAGAGATTGAGGGCTGGTTGCGCAGTCCTGTGAGTAGGGTTGCTAGTCAGAGTGGGAATGCCAGGGCTATGTTTATTGATAGTTGGGTTGTGGGGGTGAAAGTGTAGGGGAGTAGGCCTAATAGGTTAATGATAAGGAGGAGTATTATTAGGGATGTGAGGATTAGGGCTCATTTGTGACTCTTTTTGTCTAGTGGGATTATAAGTTGTTTAGTGATAAGGTGGAGGAGTCATGTTTGGAGGGTAGAGAGTCGGTTGGTGATTCATCGGTTATTTGGTGATGGGATTAGTAGGGCCGGAAATAGTAAGGAGAGTAGGATTAGGGGGATTCCTAGGATGGAGGGGCTTGTGAATTGATCGAAGAAGCTTAGGTTCATGGTCAGGTTCAGGGGTTGGTTTTGGTGTTTGTGACGGGTTTGTTGAGGATTGGGTTAGTGGTGGGGAATGATGATAGTTTTGGTTGGATAATTAGTGAGAGGGTTAGTCATGTTATGAGTATGATGTAGAATCATGGATGTGGGTTTAGCTGTGGCATGTCATTAAGGAGATGTTGGTAGATCTCTTTTTCTAGCTTAAAAGGCTAGTGCTGTAGCATAGCTTCTTAATGATTAGGATGATAGTAGAGAGGATCAGTTTTCGAAGTGGATGAGGGGTGTAGATTCTACTACAATTGGTATGTAACTGTGATTAGCACCACAAATTTCAGAGCATTGGCCGTAGAAAATGCCTGGGCGAGTGGTGATAAATGATGTTTGGTTTAATCGTCCTGGGATTGCGTCAGTTTTTACTCCTAGTGTGGGGACTGCTCAGGAGTGTAGAACGTCGTCTGCTGTAATGATAATGCGAATGGGGGATTCTATTGGAATGACTAATCGATGGTCTACTTCTAGAAGTCGGAAGTGTCCTGGAAGGAGCTCTGTTGTAGGGATTATGTATGAGTCGAATGCGAGGTCTTTAAAGTCTGTGTACTCGTAAGTTCAATATCATTGATGTCCGATGGCTTTTAAGGTGAGGTCAGGTTCGTCTAGTTCATCTATCATGTATAGGATTTGGAGGGATGGTAGGGCGAGTAGAATGAGGACAATGGCTGGTAGGATTGTTCAGATTAATTCTACTTCTTGGGCGTCTACGGTGTTTGATGATAGTTTTTCTATTAGTATAAGTGCGAGGAGGTAGAGGACTAGGCTGCAGATTGCTAGGGCGACTATTAGGGCGTGGTCGTGGAACTCTACAAGTTCTTCTATAATGGGAGAGGAGGCGTCTTGAAATCCGAGTTGAGAGGGATTAGCCATGTGAGATGTACTGGGTTTTCACCTGTGATTTAGCCTTGACAAGGCTATGTAATAGTTAGTTTACTAACACCTCATAAGAAAGAAGCATAAGTGGTTTGATGCGGTTGGCTTGAAACCAGCATGTGAGGGTTCGATTCCTTCCTTTCTTGTACTTGGACGAAGGCTGGTTCTTCGAAAGTGTGATGTGGGGGAGGGCAGCCGTGGATTCATTCGATGTTAGTGGCTGTTATTTCTGGTTGGATGACTTTTCGTTTGGATGAGAAGGCTTCTCATGTGATGAATATGAGCATGATTACGGCAACTATAGAGATTAATGAGCCAACTGAAGATATGGTGTTTCATATGGTGTAGGCATCTGGGTAGTCTGAGTATCGTCGGGGCATGCCTGCTAGGCCTAGGAAGTGTTGGGGGAAAAAAGTTAGGTTTACGCCTGTGAATATTACTCCGAAATGGGCTTTGGCTCAGGTTGGGTGTAGGGTGAATCCGGTAAATAGGGGGAATCAGTGGGTAAATCCTGCTAGGATAGCGAATACGGCTCCTATTGAGAGCACATAGTGAAAGTGGGCTACTACGTAATATGTGTCGTGTAGGGCGATGTCTAGGGAGGAGTTTGCTAGGACGATCCCTGTCAGTCCTCCGATGGTAAATAAGAAGATGAAACCTAGGGCTCAGAGCATTGGGGGGTCCCATTTGATTGTTCCTCCATGAAGTGTGGCTAGTCAGCTGAAAACTTTAATGCCAGTTGGGATGGCAATGATTATTGTTGCGGATGTGAAGTATGCTCGGGTGTCTACGTCTATGCCGACTGTGAATATGTGGTGGGCTCATACGATAAAGCCGAGGAATCCGATAGATAATATTGCCCATACTATTCCTATGTAGCCAAAAGGTTCTTTTTTTCCTGCGTAATAGGTGACAACGTGTGAGATGATTCCGAATCCTGGGAGGATTAGGATATAGACTTCTGGGTGTCCGAAAAATCAGAAGAGGTGTTGGTATAGGATGGGATCACCTCCTCCGGCTGGGTCGAAGAATGTGGTATTTAGGTTTCGGTCGGTTAGTAGTATGGTAATGCCAGCGGCAAGGACAGGGAGGGATAGTAGTAGTAGAACAGCGGTAATGAGGACAGATCATACGAACAGAGGAGTTTGATATTGGGATAGGGCGGGTGGTTTTATGTTGATGGCAGTTGTAATGAAATTGATGGCGCCTAGAATAGATGAGACACCTGCTAAGTGGAGGGAGAAGATGGCTAGGTCAACTGAAGCGCCTGCATGTGCTAAGTTGCCGGCTAGTGGGGGGTAAACTGTTCATCCTGTGCCTGCTCCTGCTTCTACTGTGGATGATGCTAAGAGTAGTAGGAAGGAGGGAGGAAGGAGTCAGAAGCTTATGTTATTTATGCGGGGAAATGCTATGTCTGGGGCTCCGATTATGAGGGGTACTAGTCAGTTGCCGAAGCCTCCGATTATGATTGGTATTACTATAAAGAAGATTATTACAAAGGCGTGGGCGGTGACGATTACGTTGTAAATTTGGTCGTCTCCTAGGAGGGTGCCGGGTTGTCCTAATTCTGCTCGGATAAGCAGGCTGAGGGCGGTGCCGATTATGCCGGCTCAGGCTCCGAAAATTAAGTAGAGTGTTCCAATGTCTTTGTGGTTGGTTGAGAATAATCATCGGTTGATGTGTGTCACGGGTAAGATGGCCGAGTGTTTAGGCGTTAGGCTGTAGACCTTTTTACAGGGGTTTAACTCCCCTTCTTATCGACTCCGTAGTGAAGTTCATATTGAGTTGCAAGCTCATTGATGTACATTAAGAATGTGCCGGGGTCTAGTTGGTTGTTTTGATTTTGTAGGTAGATAGAAGCTCGCTGGTTTAGGGCGCCTAGCTGTTAACTAGGATATTTATGGGATCGAGGCCCATCTGTCTAGGTAAGGCCCTAGCTTAATTAAAGCACTTGGGTTGCATTCAGGAGATGCAGGGTAGTGTCCTGCGGGTCTTAGCAGAAACTAAGAGGGTTTAACTCTTGTTTAAGGCTTTGAAGGCCTTTGGTTTAGGTCTATCCTAAGTTTCTTAAAGTGTGGCTAAGATTAGGGGTGATAAGGGTAGGAGTAGAGTTGATAGGGAAGTGAAGATGGCGATTTGGGTATTTGTTGGTTTGTTAATGTGTCATTGTTTGATCCGGTTTGTGGGGTTTGGTGGTAGGGTGATTGTGGAGTGGTATGCTAGGCGGAGATAGAAGAATAATCCGAGCAGGGATAGTATTGCAATGATTGTGGCTGTAGGGGCTATTTCCTGTTTGGTTAGTTCTTGGATGATAAGTCATTTTGGTAAGAAGCCTGAGAGAGGGGGAAGGCCTGCTAGGGAGAGGAGTGTGAGTATCAGGGTTGCGTTTATTACAGGTGTTTTTGCTCATGAGGTTATTATTGTTGTTAGTTTAAGGGTTTTGGTTGTATTGATTGTGAGGAAGATAGGAATGGTTATTAGGCAGTAGAGGTAGAAGGTAAGTAGGGTCAGTTTGGGGTTATATACTAAGATGATAGTTATTCATCCTAGGTGGGAGATGGATGAGAAGGCTAGGATTTTTCGTAGTTGGGTTTGGTTTAATCCTATTCAACCCCCTAGAGCCGCTGAGAGGATGGCTAGTGTGGCTAGTAGAGTTGGGTTGAGTGAGTGGGATGTTAGTAGTAGGATTGTAATAGGGGGGAGTTTTATTATTGTGGAGAGGAGAAGAGCGGTGATGGGGGATGAACCTTGAAGTACTTCTGGAAATCAGAAGTGGAATGGTGCTAGTCCTAGTTTTATTGAGATTGCTGCTGTTAGTAGTAAAGAAGCTGTTGGTTGGGTTAATTGTGTAATGTCTCATTGGCCCGTGTGTCAAGCATTGATTGTGCTGGAGAATAGTAGGAGTGTGGATGCAACTGCTTGAACTAGGAAGTATTTGATTGCTGCTTCGGTGGCTCGTGGGTGGTGGGATTTTGAGATAAGGGGGATAATAGCTAGGGTGTTGATTTCTAATCCGGTTCAGGCTATTATTCAGTGGTTGCTTGAGATTGTGATTGTTGTTCCTAGGATTAAGCTTATGGAGAAGATGAGGCTTGCGTATGGGTTCATTAGCGAGGGAGGGGGTTGAACCATCATTTTCGGGGTATGGGCCCGATAGCTTTTTTAGCTGACCTTGCTAGGAAATAATATAAAGGAAGTATAGGGAGTTTTGATCTCTCTTGTGTAGGTTCGATTCCTACTTTTCTAATCCTTTAATAGGAAATGAGAGGGCTGGTATACCTCTATGTTCACTTTATCATAGTGACCCTTTACGTTCAGGCACATTTCCTTAGGTAAGGAGGTAGGCCTGCGTAGGAGATTGGTATGCTTGTATGTCAGAGGCAGAGTGCAAGTGTTAGGGGGAGAAAGTTTTTTCATAGTAGGTGTATTAGCTGATCATAGCGGAATCGTGGGTATGAGGCTCGAATTCATAGGAATCCTGAAGATAAGAGTAAGGTCTTTGTTGCTAGGATTGTTGGGTATAATTCTATTGGAGTGTTTAGGAAGCTTGGGTTTAGGAAAAGGATGGTTGTTAATGCGTTTATTAGTATGATGTTTGCATATTCTGCTAGGAAAAATAGGGCGAATGGTCCTGCTGCGTATTCTACGTTGAAGCCTGAGACTAGTTCTGATTCTCCCTCGGTTAGGTCGAATGGTGCTCGGTTTGTTTCGGCTAGGGTGGAGATATATCATATTATTGCAAGTGGTCATGAGGAGAAGATTAGGTATAGTGGTTCTTGAGTGATAGTAAGTGTAGTTAGGGTGTAGTTTCCGCTCAGTAAGATTGTTGATAGGAGGATGATGGCTAGTGTTACTTCGTAAGAAATGGTTTGTGCTACTGCTCGGAGTGCGCCAATGAGAGCGTACTTTGAATTAGAGGCTCAGCCCGATCATAAGATTGAGTACACTGCTAAGCTTGATATAGCTAGAAGGAATAGGAATCCCAGGTTTAAGTCGGCAAGGGGGAATGGGAGGGGGAGTGGGACCCAGATTGTGAGTGCTAGGAGTAGGGCTAGGATAGGAGTTATGATAAATAATAGTGGGGATGATGTGGATGGGCGAATTGGTTCTTTTGTAAATAGTTTAATTCCGTCTGCAATTGGTTGGAGGAGTCCGAAGGGGCCTACGATGTTTGGGCCTTTTCGGGCTTGTATGTAGCTTAGGATTTTTCGTTCGATTAATGTTAGAAAAGCCACAGCAAGTAGGATAGGGATTATGTATGATAGGGATATTATGAGGTGGGTCATGGGGCTAGGGAGAGGATTTGAACCTCTGGGGAAAGGGCTTAAGCCTTTTGCATTTGCCGAGCTCTGCCACGCTAGCTGCCCTTGTTTAGGGTTAGTGATGGAAGTCTTTTTGGTAATTTAGATGAGTTCATTACTTTTTGGAGGAGGCGTACCTGGAGCATTGGCCTCACTTTTCCGGTCCTTTCGTACTGGGAAAGGTCTAATCATAGATAGAAACCGACCTGGATTACTCCGGTCTGAACTCAGATCACGTAGGACTAATTAATCGTTGAACAAACGAACCCTTAATAGCGGCTGCACCATTAGGATGTCCTGATCCAACATCGAGGTCGTAAACCCCCCTGTCGATATGGGCTCTTGAGGGGGATTGCGCTGTTATCCCTGGGGTAGCTTGGTCCATTGATCAGCTTATGCTGGGTCTGGTTACTATTGGTACGTTGAATAGTTGGTCTTGGTTAAGAGGGGGTGGTCTTATTTTTGGAGGATATTTTTTTCTCCAAGGTCGCCCCAACCGAAAAATGCAAGCCAATTGTCTATGGTAGTGAGCCTGGTGGGCTTTGGTTTAGTTTAGAGTGGCTGCTGGTTTTTAAGTTCCACAGGGTCTTCTCGTCTTATGGGTTTATCCCTACTTTTGCATAGGGGGATCAATTTCACTGATTACCTGTAAGAGACAGTTAAGACCTCGTTTGGCCATTCATACAAGTCTCGATTTATGGGACAATTGATTGCGCTACCTTTGCACGGTTAGGATACCGCGGCCGTTAAACTTAATGTCACTGGGCAGGCACCACCTTCAATACTTGGTGTGCTGAAGGCTATGTTTTTGGTAAACAGTCGGGCCTTGAAATTTGCCTAGTTCCTTTTACAGGTTTAAATCTTTCTAGATGGGCACTCCTGGGTTGGTTTAACAGGGTTGTAAAATACTTGGTCTTGTGGTGGTTAAGGTATTAGTAAGCCTGTTAATAATGTAGGATGTAAGTTTGTGCTTTAGAAGGCTAATCCTTAGTTACTTATTTTAGCATTAATGCTCCTATTTTTCATAGGTTAGCCTGTTGTGGATGAGGGAGTCGCATTTGCTTTTGAATTTTTTGGGGGTTGAGCTTTGACGCATTCTCTGGTGGTGGCTGCTTAAAGGCCTACAAGTTTGTAGGATAAATGCTTATCCTCTGGAGGAGGTTGTATTCTTTTTTAAAGGAGCTGTTCCTCCTTTAAATTACTCTTAATTTGTTACGGGCAAGTGTTTGAGTCTATGGGCGAGGTAAAATTAAGGGAGAACTTAGATTCGTTTCACAGGCAACCAGCTATCACCCAGCTCGGTAGGCTTTTCACCTCTACTAACAAGTCTTCCCACTCTTTTGCTACAGAGACGGGTTTGCTCAGGGATAGCTGCTTGTGAGTAGCTCGCTTGGGTTTCGGGGTGGCAAGCTTAAGGTTCACTTTGCTTGGTTGTTCTTGCTAAATCATGATGCAAGAGGTACAAGGGTTTGTCTTTGCTGTTTGTCGCTTAGGTTTTTCATTGTTATTTCATCTTTCCCTTGCGGTACTGGAAGTCTATCGCTCCTGGTGTCTTTTCTATCGCCTATACTTAGACGGGAGAATGTTTTAGTTTGGAATAAGAGTTAGTTTTTATGGGGTGATTGGGCTAGAGTGGGCTTCAAGGCGGCCTGTATGGGCAGGCATCTTTCAGGTGTAAGCTGAATGCTTTGAATTATAGCTACGCCTTGGTGCTAAGTGCACCTTCCGGTACACTTACCTTGTTACGACTTACCTCGTCTTTGGCCCGGTGGGCGTGTTAGTTACAGGTGTTGGGGGCTGTGAAGAGGGTGACGGGCGGTATGTACGTGCTCCAGGGCCGAGTTTAAGGGGGCATTCTTATCTCCCTTTACTACTAAATCCTCCTTCTAGGGGGCATTTCAGGCCCCTTTTCGTTGGATTTTCTATTTTAGAAAATGTAGCCCATTTCTTCCCCTCCATGGGCTATACCTTGACCTGTCTTACTAGCGAGGTGCTATTGTGCTCACTATTGAGACTATCAGGGCAGGTGAGCTGGGGACGGCGGTATGTAGGCTGCTCTAGGCAAGGAGGGGTTGGGTATATCGTGGGTTATCGATTACAGAACAGGCTCCTCTAGGTGGGTTTGGAGCACCGCCAAGTCCTTAGAGTTTTAAGCGTTTGTGCTCGTAGTTCTCAGGCGGATACTTTAGTGGGGAAGAAGTATCTAGATTTAGGGCCAAGCATAGTGGGGTATCTAATCCCAGTTTGTGTCTTGGCTTTCGTGGTGTTTAGTTGATCGTTAGTGCTAGGATCGTTTTTAGGGTGGTTTTAGGTACATCATGGGCTTATGACAGCTTAGTTGTACTTTGATCCTAGTTAGATAATAGTAAGTTACCACTCTTTACGCCGGGTGACGGTTAATTTGGGCTTCTTGTATGACCGCGGTGGCTGGCACAAGATTTACCAGCCCTGTAGGGTTGCCATAACTAAGTCGAGTTTTCACTCATTGCTTAATGTTAATTACTGCTGAATACCCGTGGGGGTGTGGCTGAGCAAGGCGTTTTGGGCTACGTTGGTGTGCCTGATGCCTGCTCCTCTTCCCTGCCTCAGTGAGCAGGGGGTAAGGGCATTTACACTGGAGTGCGGATACTTGCATGTATATGTTTGGCAAGAATTAACTGTAAGGTTAGGACTAAGTCTGTTGTCCATGGGTCTAGAGAACCATCTTAACATCTTCAGTGTTATGCTTTTGTGGTTAAGCTACAGGGAC